ACCGTACAAAATATAATGCAGAAGGAAGAGATATAATGAAATTCTTGATTAGATCTTCTCATAGGAACGATCTATTTTATTTGATTGATGGATCCAACAACCAAACCTATTTTTAAAAAATTCATTAAAAAAGAGAGTGGTTTTATTCGAAGCGCTTCGTGATTTTCAACCAATTATGTGCTTCAATATAATTACCTGGAGTAAGCGCTATAGCTTGTTTCCAATACTCAGCAGCTTGATCGGACCAAGCTTCCGCAATTTCAGAATCACCCTGTAGAATGGCCTGTTCTCCCCGGTCGGAATAGGTGGTTCCTTCCCTTAGAACCGTACTTGAGAGTTTCCTATCTCATACGGCTCAAAAATCGATTCTTTTTGTGTCCTATCTTAATCTACCCTATGCTAACTGAATTAGATTTCTCATAAACCTATCCCATTTTTTCTTGGGTTAACCAGAAGAAGTTAATTACATAAGTTTCAAACCCTAATTTTGATCAATAATCAGAATCAGTTTGATCTTTTCTCCCACCTTCAGAAGAATGAAGCATAGGTATCCCCACAATATCGTTAGAATTTTCTGAAAGGTAACTATCTCGGTTTCATATATGGAATTCATATAGAATCTTTGAAAAAGACTTTTTTCCATAAGAAAAAAGAACTTACTATCTTTGGGATCTGATGCTACACCGCTGCTCAATACCTTAGTGGATCGACTCTATTACATAAGTTGATTCCTAACTTTTGTCCCATATCATGACATAAGTAAGCAGTTCTTAACTGTATCGACTCAATAGCTCGCTAATTGATCTTTACGGTGCTTTCTCTATCAATTTGATCCTTTATCCATAGAATATAGTATATAGGCTGCACTCATTTTTTTTTTCTTCCTATTTTGGTTCTCGTGAAGTCTCTTTCCTTGCTACAGCTGATAAAAATCGTTGCTTTGGACGATGCATTATGTAGAAAGCCTATTTTTTCTAGTATTTACTAGCCAATTTGATCTTTGCTTTTTTCCTTATTTCTATAGTGGAGATAGTCGCACGTAATGACAGATCACGGCCATATTATTAAAAGCTTGTGGTAAGAATGGGTTTCGTTCTAGTGCCCGGAAATAATATTCCAAAGCCTTTGTATGCTCTCCATTGCTTGTGTGTATAAGGCCTATGTTATAGAGTATATAACTTCGATCATAGGGATCAATTTCTGGTCGCGTAGCTTCATAATAATTCTGTAAAGCTTCCGCATAATTTCCTTCGGATTGAGCCAACATCCGTTACGGTCGTTCATTCTATTAAAAAAATCTCCGTTCCAGAACCGTACATGAGATTTTCATCTCATACGGCTCCTCCCTTCTGCGCATAGTACTAAAGGGAATAATCCATAGAATAAAAATTGAACTATTCTCATCTCATTATGAACTGAAAGGAACTAGTATTTTTACAAGAAATCTCTAGCCAGCCTTCCCGCAAGAGGTTTTTTCTTAACACCAATCATATTAGTGTTAGATATAAATGGTAACTCCAACAATTTCTTTGTTCTCAACGCCTTCTATTTCCAGGAATTAGTCACTTCAACGATCTTTGATGGTTATACGGGTATCCAAAGTACAAACGAGATGGATGTTTGTTGTCCCAACCATTCTTGTTAGTCCCGATACCGATAAGGAAAGGGGGAATTTATAACAAAGTTTTTGTGTTGTTGATTCCTAGGTGTAGTGCTTTTTCCCTTATGCCGTCTATTGGTACTAATGTAGTGTAGGATTGACCCGCAATACAGAACCCATAGGTGTAACCTTTCGCTCAATGCTCAAATCAACAATTGAAACATCTGAGGCTGCATCAATCGAGGATACACGATAGAAGGAATTGTTCTATCTCCAAACTTCACCTTCACCGAGCGTAGGTTTATTTCAAGAATTTCGTTCTTTCTATACCGAACCGCGTCTCTTTCTCGTAAGACTGAGGTGAGGGCTAAAAAAAACAAGAAAAAAGAATCAAATCGCACCATCTCTGTAATAGGTAAATGCCTTTTTTTCTCCTGAAGTTGTCGGAATTATTCGTAATAAGATATTGGCTACAATTGAAGAGGTCTTATCAATAAAATTTCCATTTATATGAGATCTAGGCATAATTAGCAATCCATTCTAGAATTCTTTTCATTACCCCTCGGGGAAAATGATCCCACAAACAAAGCAAAGGAATTATACAGTACGAAATAACATAAAAACAGACTAATTTTATTCTAATAAATAGATATTAAATAGATATGGGCTTTCCACTTAAATTGTCCCCTTTTGTTTGGGAAAGATATGAGATATTGGAATCAGATTGATTTCATTCCCATTTTTGTAGTATACCAATGAGCGGAACTATTACTATTTCATCTAAGTTAAATAACCAAGGACTTTTTTTACTACAGATTCTAATAACTCGAGAAGTTTTGATTTGGTTATGATCCAAAGAGAAAAAAGAATGGAATAATCATTCCATGAAAAAATAGAGTA